TCAATAAATGGATCTCTCTCTTTTTTGTTTTAGATTTCTTTCGTAGATATATAGAATCTAAGAAGTAGTGGACAAACAAAAAAGAGGTTCTGATAAACCTAGAAAAGATCAAAACAAAGAATAGAATCTTTGACGAAGGGGATCAAGAACTCTTATTCTTTCGACACAAGAAAGGGCTGCGGAAGAGGCCTTTTCTTGTGCCGAAAACTAGAAAGACCAATAACCCAATCCCTCCTCCTTTGCTTTCTATTCTCCACTTAGTTAATAGTGATCTTCTATTTTTTGTTTAGTCGAATTTCATTGTATTATTAGATATAATATATATAGAATAGAAAACTCACTTTTGTCGCATTCTAGGACATTGAAATATGACAATACTGACATAGTCACACTGCTCTAATTTGGTGGATTGAAAAAGAAATAGGAAGTCAAAAAGCCTTCTTCACAATATACAGACTATGACTAGGAATGGAGTCCAACCAATCCCCTACATCTGGTAGAAAAAGAATCTAAACAAGCAAAAGAGAAAGACGTTACATCATTTTTTGAATCAAATCATACGAGAGAATAAGAATTGGATTCTTTGTACGAGCGGAATTTCTTGTTGACAAATCTGCGAATCTAGAAATTCATTTCGGATAATTGAACTTTCTCAAACTGTTTCTTTTTAAGAACCAAAAAGATTTGTGCCAAAAGAACAGATGTCAAGAAGAACAAAAGGCCTTGGACACGTAATGGATCTTGAAGTACTATTTCTGCATCCCCCTGACCAAATCCACCCACATTAGGATTACTTGTTAATGGTTGATCCACTTTGAGAGACTCGCCCTCCGAAACAAGAAGTTCCGGTCCTGGGGGGATAATATCAACCACTTGACGTCCGTTCGATGCATCCGCTATGGTTATTTCGTAGCCCCCCCTCTCTTTTCGTATGATTTTGCTTACTATACCCGCTGCTGTAGCATTAGAAACTGTATTGTTACTCTTGCTCCCGTCAGGATAAATCTGACCCCTTCCCCTGTTCCCGCCTACATATATGGGATATTTTAAGAAATGAACATCCTTATTAGTATCGGGGTTCGGGGAAAGAATAGGAAAGGCGATTTCACTATATTTTTGACCAGGAACAGGACCTATCACAAGAATATTTTTTTGAGTGGGGCGATAGCTCTGAAAAGGAAGATTGCCTATCTTTTCTTTCATCTCGGGCGAAATACGATCAGGAGGGGCTAATTCAAACCCCTCGGGTAAAATAAGAACAGCTCCTACATTTAAAGCCCCTTTTTTACCATTAGCAAGAACTTGTTTAATTTGCATATCATAAGGAATTCGAACAACTGCTTCAAATACAGTATCAGGAAGTACCGTTTGTGGAACCTCAATATCCACAGGCTTATTGGCTAAATGGCAATTCGCACATACAATACGCCCAGTCGCTTCTCGCGGATTTTCATAACCTTGCTGCGCAAAAATGGGATATGCATTTGAAAGGGATGCATGAGTTATTATAGATAGCATTAGCGATAGGGAAATGGATCGAGTAATCTCTTCCTTTATCCAAGAGAGGGTCTTTCTAGTTTGCATGGTCCTGGTCCAATCATTGATCTCAAAATTTCTACAATAAAATGAGGTGGGTTACTAGTATAGTTTCCTACCTACGATTCTGCTATTTACCAAAGTAGTTTACTGGAATATAGGACCTCCAGAGGGGTAGAAGGGGTAAATACGGCTTTGTGTACAAAGCAATCAAGATGGGAATTCTATCGTCGGATCAGATCTTTTTTCAGTCGACGTCAACTAGTGAATCATAAAGCACTACAAGTGACGGGGATACACAGTTTAAATAATTGAAGGTCCAAAAGTAATAAATGGTATGTAAAACGGATGGGAAAAGGCAAACAAGAAGAGATCTCATTTGATCGTTATGAACAACGGAGCCAATTAGTAATTCCCAAGCACTGATCGTATGGAATCCGAACAAAAAATCAGTTAATGCAAGAAGACAAAAGGCTTTCAGTGTGTCGCTTAAATTATATAAGAATTCTTTAATCCAAGAGTTAAGAATAACAAGTTCTTCATTACCCAGAATAGAACAAACACTTAGAATAACGAAAGAGATTATATTTGTCGAGAAGTGCAAAATCGTATGGATACGATCATCATTGTACATATTCATCAATTGGATCGTTTCTTTGTGGATTCCTATACGAAACTTTTGTAGATCTAGTTTCGGGCATTCCTTTATCATTTCGTCCAAGAGAAGGAGTTCCTCTAATTCTATGAATTTTTCTATAAGACTTTTTTCTTGAATATCATTCAAAAAAGGTTCGGATTGACTGATATTAAACCAATTAGTAACCCAAGATTCTAGACTTTTCTTAAAGAAGAGAGAGATCCACCAGGGTAAAAAGACTATAGATGCAAGATATAGAAAGGGGGTGGTTCTTTTTTTTTTCATTTTTGCATCTGTAATTTGTTAATGAATGCTTATTTTGAAGAAACTTCAATTAGGTTATGCTCTAGAAAAAAGATTTCTAAAGAGCATCCATACCTTTCTTCCCTGCTGCCGAAAGCATTTCTTCTATTTCTTCGGTTCATTTCTTTCAAAAGACTTCCATCGGGACACGCAAGAAATAGGCTAATTCAGCAGCCTTTTGCTCAATTTCGCGTGGAGTCCAATTCTCGGCAGTACGGGTTAAGGGAATGGCCCCCTGACCTCTGATTTCCATATAAAGGATACGACGAGCATAAAAACCCTCTCTAGCTTCTATTCTGATGGACTGAATATCTTTCATAAGGAATCGTAGGAAGATACGACGATTTCTTCCGGGGAATCCCCAACGAAAGATACACACTATTCCTTCTTTTCTATCGAATCGATCATAACCACTACCTACATTCCATGAAATTGTGCACCACAAATAAGAGCTTATAAAGAGACCCGCGATTCCATAGAAAGACATCACAACCCCTTGGGGGAAAAAAAGAATTTGCTGAGACGGAAATAAAGATATCCAATTTCTGCCAAGATAACTGGAAGTTCCAACCAATAAGAATGCGAATGAACCTAAAAAAAGGATAAGAGCCCAGAGAAAATTACTTGTTTTTCGAGACCCCGCTATAAGTTCTAGCCATAGATTTTCAGATCGACAACTCATACTAGACCCGGTTTCACTTTTTTCTTGGAAGAATAACCTAAATCAATTTAATTTTACTTGTGACTTTGTCAATTCAAAAAAAACTAGAATTCATTTCACGATATAGCATCTTTGCACATGCACAAGACTTCTGCCATTTCTCTTCGAGGAAAGCCACATGTTATATCATATTCTACTAAATCGAATATCTATGTTATCTAAGTCTTGAATTGAAAAAAAAAAGAGAAAAGATTTTGCTCCATCGGATCTACAAAATCTTGTTTTTTTGAACATGAAGAAATAAAGAAGCCATTGCAAATGCCGGAAATACTAGGCCTACTAAAGTCACTAAAATGGAGGGTAAGTTATTGAGAGTTGTCATAGAATGGGCTGACTCGATTTCCTATTTTTACCTATTTGACCTAATATTTGTCCCTGTTATTTTTATATTGTTATGTTAGAAAGGTATCTTAATCTTAGAAGAATTTGAATGCGTATTTCATATATAATTATACTAAGGATAATTAAGTGGGTATGTATAATAAGTGCAAGGAATGTAGAACTAAATAAAAGGACTTATTCCTATTTCTACATGAGATATATGTATACTAATCTACTTTCATTTTGATTCTCATTATTATTCTTTTTCTTTTATTATATTATTCTTCTCTTGTCTTGTTCTTTTCTTCTCATTTTCATTTAAGAAATTCATTTCATATTAATAAAGAAAGAGTTTCTTTCAAATTCCCGAGAAATCTTCTAGAATCCAATTCAACAACAAAGATTCTGAATAAAAAGAATGAGGATTTTCACTACTCGAAAGATATGGAGGACGTTTGAATTAGAAATTATATATGGATAATTCTATCCAGATACGCAAGACAAAGAGCATGAAATTCTCTTTGCCTTGCTTCATTTCTCCGAAGGTCGCTTTCTCTTGTTAATAGATGTTAAAGGCTCTAACTTACTCGATTTTTTATTGGATCGAGTACCTTGAACAATCAAGTAAAGACTTGCCAATCCAATTCTTTGAAACGGAAATTCACAAGACTACCCGTTTCAAAAAAAGGGTGGATTGGTTGGCCTTTATTACTATAATCAGAGTAAACAGAGCGAGATATCTCAACGCAAAATTCTTGCGTTTGATATATCCTCCCTTTTTCCAGTCCTCTGCCATTCTACCAAGTATATAGTGATAAAACACTATTTCAGGTAGTCGAAAGAAGAGGGTCCTTCGTTGAATTCGAAAGGCTCTCATCACTGGCGCGATACCCCCCGGCGGTAAGGGTATTGAGGCTAAGGAAAGTCCTCCAGTGAAAAAATACTGGAGGTCGCTGATGAGGTTATAGAGGAACCTCTCTACGAGCCCTATAGTGAAAATAGGGACCTCCCGCTCTTCTCCTCGCAAAAAAACGGGAGTCGGAAAGAGGAACCAGCCCAGTTTCTGGGTTAATATAGCTATTTTCTGGGTTAATATAGCTATGAAATGAAGGTTGTCTTTGAACTCGGACCCCATTTGGCGTATGAAAGGTAGGACCCAGGGCTTGACTCCTGGCCAGTGGAAATACAGAAAGAGGATGTACCCCGACTGTATCATTCCCACGAATATGTCTAATAGCTCCAAGAAGGAGCTTATCATGAAGAAAAGAACACATGTCCCAGAAAGTCCATATACAATGACCGCTATGACATGGTATGTCTTGCGCAAGCCTTTCTTAATGAAAAGGCGCATTTTTTTCTTCATAAGTTCCACCCAAAGTTCCAGCCAAATATTACGTAAAGCTAAATTCCTCCTACGCAGATTTGGATGATCCATAGAATCCGGACAATTATTGCCATGATTAGCAGTATATTCCAAAGTAACCTTTCCTCTCTTATCTTTACCCTTAGCCATCAACTTCCTTGTGGTTGAAAGATTTCGTTGTAATCAATATAGTCATCTTATAGATTTACAAAGCACATTTTCGCTTTTATTTCACTCTATTATAAAGAAAAGGGTAACCTGAAGACAAGTTCTCTGCAGTCGAGCTCCTTTCTTTTCTTTTTCTTACCACATAGACTTCATCCCTTTACTACCCAAGAAAAGAACAAGGAAAACCGAGAGGGTTACCAGTCAAAAAGGTTCGAGCTCCCCCTTAAGTTGAGTCTAACTTATAGAGAGAGCTTTTGTAAATCCCAAGCACCCCAGACAAGGGAAAGGGAAAAAAAAGTTTCCACTATCCGCCCAATCCAATTCTTTGAAACGGAAATTCACAAGACTATCCGTTTCAAAACCAGGGTGGATTGGTTGGCCTTTATTACTATAATCAGAGTAAACAGAGTGAGATATTTCAACGAAAAATGCTTACGTTTGATATATCCCCCCTTTCTTTACATAGATCCATTTGGAAGAGATTGAATAGAATAACTCTTCCAGGATAGCGGCCCAGACCCCCTTCTTTCAAGACGACTAGCCTATTCTCCATTCTCAATAGAAAAACTCCCACCGGCTTTAGTGAGAATATGGATTTACATCCATATTTATCTATTTGATTTCTCGGGAGAATCTCTTCTTTAAGAGATTCTCCCTCCCCAAATAGGATTAGAACCTACGACCAGTCGGTTAACAGCCGAACGCTATACCACTTAGACGCATTCCCTTTTTTCATAAATGAGCAGACTCGAGCGCCTTCTCCCAATCATCTTTTTCCCACTCCTTTTCCTCGAGTTCGCTGAGCAGACTCGAGCTCCTTCTCCCAATCATCTTTTTCCCACTCCTTTTCATCGAGTTCCCAATGCCGCATACTTGCTATCTCACCTGCATTCGGATAAAGGGATGGGCCGAATGGAGGTGGTGTTGGCCCGCGCCACGCAAGGGATAAGACTGCCAAAAAAAACAGAATCCTGGCCAATGAATCTATCCTTAGGTTTATTGAATTGGTTTTTGGATTTTTTTGCTTTTTTAAAAAGTATAACCAAAGCCAGAAGCAGAAGCTCCCGACTATCCACACGAGGCATATGGTAACAAAAAAGTGGTCTCTCCCTTTTCTCTCTACCAAACGCTGCATAAGCAGTCTTTGGATGAGACAATTCGGGAACAGGTAAAAAGTCCAGAATTCAAATTGGGACTCATAAAAGAGTTCCCTATTCAATTTGGTCCACAAAAAACAAAGAACGCAAATCGCGACGATGCTTTTTAGATACCAATCGCGCACAACGCGCCCAATGGGCGAGCAATAGAAAGAGATAAAGTGTGCGAACCCATGAGCCCAAGAGAGCCAGTAGCTCTTATGAACTGCATAATAAGTTACATAACCATAACGATCGTCATCTAATTCCCAATTTTTTTTACGCATAAAAAAAGAGAATAGGCAAATGACGGATAAGAAACTCCCGATCCCATACCAAAGTCCAACCACAACAGCGTTGAAGTACGTGTTTGACTCGCGAACTATAACTATCTCTCGATTTCCCATATAAATCCCTCCCCCCCTTTTTGGGGGTGTAAAAATTGAAGATGTGTAACATAACATCTCCCCTGATTCTATTTCAGGTAGGAATAAAATGATAGCACATCCGTCCCTTTTTGTCAACCGCTCGACCCAGTTTCCCAGGCCTGGATCCCTCTTCATTATAGGGAGATTCCTTAACTAAACAAGAAAAGAACAAGGGAAACAGCCCAGTTTCCCAGGCCAGGATCCCTCTTCAGTATCGCGCATATCGACCCCTTAGGTTCAACCACCCCCAAAAAGGGAAAGAACCAGTTTGCCACTATCCGCCCAATCCAATTCTTTGAAACGGAAATTCACAAGACCGTACTCCAGCTTGGTAGTTTCCATGGCTTTCATTAAATGATGATGAGCCCCTTTTCGCGATCCCAATCCTCTTCCTCCAGATCTGCGTGTCGGATAATTGCTAGCTCGCCTGCATTCGGAGCTAGGGACGGGCCGACTGCAGGTGGTCTTGGTCCTCTCCCCACAAAGTAAAAGATTAAGAGGACAAAGAGCAGTCTTGCTAAGGCATCTATGCTTTCGTCGATTACCTTGGTTTTTGGATTTTTGTGCTTTTTTAAAAAGCACAACCAAAGGACTAAAAAGGAGCTACCTACTATCCACACGAGGATAATCGTAGCCACAAATTCTAGTCTCCCCTTTGGTTCTAGCAAACGCTGTACAAGCAGTCTGGATATCAAAGCGTTTGGGACCAGGAAAAAGGACCAAAAGTCACAGGTGTGGTCATAAAACAATTCACTCTGTCTTCTTGTGAAATTGTTCCAAAGAAAGATCAGCAGGCACGCGGATATCAGTAGTTTTATATACTGATCGCGGATCAGCTGACCATTTGTTAAACAAAGATAACTGGTCAAGTACGCTAGACAATGGCA